TTCATTTCAACAGACCCAATTGGTATTTGTCAAATCTCAGATCAAATAACCATATTTCTTTATCCATTTTCATGAATGAATTACTTTTTCCTCTTTTATTGCCCATGATCAAAGAGTTATTTATACACTTTTTTGGGGTTTGGTATACCCAAACCCAGTCAATTTATGAAATTAAAATCATGAAAGAATACTGTCTAAAGACTTCAACCTGACCCAAGCAAATCCAATCCTAAGTCGCATGGATCTAGGACCTATTCTTTTCTTGATCTTGAGTATTTGTGGATAATCAGTTTTTGGCTGAACAACAAACCTAATAGATTCTTAGATTCTTTCAATTTTAAATTTGTTTCAAAGATAATGTAGGGCTAATTAATTAGCCCTACATCCATCAAGGCTCCTCCTTCTATATTCTAAGAGTTGAGCGGGTTTGGGAATTTGTTCTGTCGAATTGTTCGATAATGTGTGATTCTTTCTATTAGACTATTAGGAGAAGATTATTAGAGGGATCCTATATTATGCCGAACGTTCATGATTCCATAAAATTAAAAATTAAATATAACTATACTATTATAGTTATACTAATAAAAATATAGTAATAATATTATCATATTCTATTGATATTGAATTCTTAATGATTTTTCACTTTTATTGAATTTATTTATAATTTTTTTTTACTATAAAGAAGATTCTTTTATAGATGCTATAACGAAACTTCGTAAGAAGATATCTCAAAAAATCTTTGAAGTTGAAGATAGAACTGTGTATCAACAGGAGAATCGATGTTTTACTACTAATCACAAGGTTTACCTTCGACACAGTACTAATACTGGAAATTATAATCAAGGATTACTCTATCAATTACCATCTACTTCAGAGATACCTTTTAGATTTGAATTTGAAAAAGATTTAAAGTCCAAAGGGTCAGTATCTTCTTACGAATTAGTTAATCAGGCAGGATTCCTTTGTGCAGAATAAGAAAGAGCGGGTCAGTCTTTTTATATATGGTATATGGTTACAATTATTTACGCTCCCAGTGTGCCTATGATGTAGCACCAGACGGATTTTTAGCTAGTGTGTATCACCTTACGAAAATACGTTATGGTATAGATAAACCAGAGGAGGTATGCATAAAAGTATTTGCCCCCAGGAGTAATCCTCGAACCCCGTCCGTTTTCTGGATTTGGAGAAGTACGGATTTTCAGGAATGGGAATCTTATGATATGTTGGGAATTTCTTATGAGAATCATCCTCGCCTTAAACGTATCTTGATGCCTGAAAATTGGATAGGCTGGTCCTTACGTAAAGACTATATTACTCCACTCCCAATTTCTATGAAATACAAGATGCTCTTTGAATGATAAGTACTTATACGACACGACTCCAGATTTCATTTCAATCAAAGAACATTTTTACATTCCCTTCTAGATGAAACAGAGTAACTGGACTTTAATTCATATGAGGGTGGCTAAAAAAAAAGGTTCTCATTGATATTCCCCAATTGGAAAGATATCATATACATTTTGTATGAGCAGAAAGACTAGGATGACTTAAAAGAGTTCTGTACCATGACCTTTGTATCGCGCACATCACTTAGCACATCACTTAGGGGGGGCGCCGGAAATTGAGCAAGAGTGAGAAAAAAAAAATATGAAAAAAAAAAAAAAGACGGAAGAGACGAAATGCAGAAATGAAAAATGAAAGGAATTGGGGTTGATTTGTACTGTGTCTGAAAAACATCCTTTCATTCTGAATCTTTTTATCTAATTTTTTTATGAAATTTGAGATATATACGAAAATTTCACATCCTATTTAAAATTTAAATAAGATCAAAGTATGAACAGAGAGGAAAAAAATAAAAATGAAAAGGAAAGTAAAGAATATGTATCCCGATCCGTATCAATGAATTTCATTTGTATGAGGTATTAATATTTATCCGATACATTATTCACGTGTCAGGAACCAGATTTGAACTGGTGACACGAGGATTTTCAGTCCTCTGCTCTACCAACTGAGCTATCCCGACCATTTCCTGTGCATCATCCTAGCGGAGTACTTGTATCTATGTCAATGAAAAGAACTAAAAAAGTCTTAACAAATTGTACCTAGCTCCTCAATTTCTTAGATCTTCAAAACAAAAAGAAGACTTTCTTTGTATTGTAAATGTAAGGATAATGATATGGACTGTGAATGACTCAATAACGGGGATTCCTTGAATCTATACATATATGTTCATTTGTACAGGTATCGTATCTATACAAATGAAATTGGATTGGAAGAAGAAACGAGGATTTCTATTCGGATCCGTTTGTGAAAGAACAGAGTGAATGAAATGAGAAAGATATTGAATTTTGGTTGAACTGAACCATTGATGAAAAAAAAAAAGAAGATAAAGAAATAAGAGGAGGTAAAATGGGCTTTTCTTGGGGATAGAGGGACTTGAACCCTCACGATTTTAAAAGTCGACGGATTTTCCTTTTACTATAAATTTCATTGTTGTCGGTATTGACATGTAAAATGGGACTCTCTCTTTATTCTCGTCCGATTAATTTTCAAAAGATCTATGAAACTCTGGAATTAATCATTTGATCAATGAATATTCGAATTCTATTTCAATTTAAACTTCAATTGGAAAATGGGAATGGATTCAGAATAACTCTTCCTTTTTTTCATAGATTTTTTGATCTCTATCATTCTAATTAATATAGAAAGAATCTAAATATCGAAATAGAGGGTTGTGATTAATCTTTCCTATGTCAGTATGTATTAGGTATATAAGCTTATCCTTTACTGGCATTTCTATCATTTGATAGAAGGATTTTTGCTACTAACGTAACGTAGTCAATTTCATTCGTTAGAACAGCTTCCATTGAGTCTCTGCACCTATCCCTTTTTATTCTAATTTTCCATTTTTTATAAAGATTTGGCTCAGGATTGCCCATTTTTAGTTCCAGGGTTTCTCTGAATTTGGAAGTTACCACTTAGCAAGGTTTCCATACCAAGGCTCAATCCAATCAAATCAAGTCCGTAGCGTCTACCAATTTCGCCATATCCCCCTTTGCTTTGATATTTGATATGATACAAGGATCTAATTGTAATTCCATACACCTCTTTCATTGATCTTGGAACTGTTGAATTCATTAGGTAAGGATTCTTGTATCGAAAAAGTGTATGCTGCTATTTTCTTTTTTTGGCCGTCTTCCATTCTAGCATTTCATCTCTATTGGATGAACCCTATTTGTTTCAATCCGAAATTATTCTATCATTGATGTATCCGCAATTCAATATAGATAGATATATCCCACATATATCTATGCCTTGACTCCCCCTTCTTTTTTATAGCGGAATTAAAAATAGTAGAACGCTCGATATTTATTTTATTTTTTTTTTTTTTTTTTTAACAATTCGTCCTCTTGTGTATAATGATAGAATACAATTTTCTATCAGTTTTAGTCATGGATTTACATTATTCGAATAGAAATCAATAGAATATGATTCTATTTAGTTTTTCACTATTTATCTATTAGGATATAGATAGTTTCTTTATGTGAAATTTAGATTTAGATTTAGATTTATAGTATAGTTTTTTAGTTATACCATTAGAATGAGAATAAATGAATTATTAATAATATGATTTTAATTATCATAAAATAATCATATTAATATTATTGAAGTGAAGATTTAATTTAAGATTGGATTTATTGTATTGATTTCATATCCATCTTTATTACATATTCATCTTCATATTAATCATATGATATTCAAAATAGTAAGAATTTAATTATAAATTCTATTTTTTTAGATTTTCTATTATTTAATATTTAGAATTATTTTACAAATTTTTAATTATAAATTCTAATATGATAATTTGATTAATAGGATAATATGAATATGGAATTTAATTTCTATTTATATATAATTTATATTTATATATCTAGATATAACGAATCTAAAGATTTTTATTTTATATTTTATAATATAGAATCTAAAATCTATAACTAATAACTATAAATAGAATAAATAAGAATAGAAATAGAGAAGAAATTAAAATAATCAATAAATGAAAAAAAAAAAAGAAGAATCACCAGGTAATAGCTAAGATCCGAGAGTTTCCTATACACTATTGATCTTATATCCGCCCGCTTAGCTCAGAGGTTAGAGCATCGCATTTGTAATGCGATGGTCATCGGTTCGATTCCGATAGCCGGCTCTTTTTCTTTGCATGATTGAAAATATCTACTCTCGCTTTCTCTAAATGTCGAGTTATTATGTCATGGTAACTTGCAGCTATAGCTATGAATAAAAAAAGTTAACTAGATCTTTACAGAAGAAATTTGAAAAGGTAGCCTTCGCTTGAACTTCACTATATTATATATACAAAAAATAAAAATATTGATGAAATTTATTTCATTCTGCTTTGTAATACTTCAGTAGATTGTGTTTTGCTTTGCTGATCCTTTAGTTCAGTCTGAATTTATTTTATATATTTTAATATATTTTAGAATATTTTTTTATATTTTATTTTAATTTGAGATTTCTATAATATTATAATTAGAATTTTTTTTTTTCAAATGAAAGTGAATCAAAAAGGGAGCCTTTATTTATATGTCTCGTTACCGAGGACCTCGTTTCAAAAAAATACGCCGTCTGGGGTCTTTACCGGGACTAACTAGTAAAAGCCCCAGATCCGGAAGTTATCTTCAAACCCAATTGCGCTCGGGAAAAAGATCACAATATCGTATTCGTTTAGAAGAGAAACAGAAATTGCGTTTTCATTATGGTCTGGCAGAGCGACAATTACTTAAATATGTGCATATTGCTGGAAAAGCCAAAGGGTCAACAGGTCAGGTTTTACTACAACTACTCGAGATGCGTTTGGATAACATCCTTTTTCGATTAGGTATGGCTTCGACCATTCCTGGAGCCAGACAATTAGTTAACCATAGACATATTTTAGTTAATGGTCGTATAGTAGATATACCAAGTTATCGTTGCAAACCCCGAGATATTATTACTACGAAGGATAAAGAAAGATCGAAAGCTCTGATTCAAAATTATCTTGTTTCATCCCCCCGCGGGGAATTGCCAAACCATTTGACTATTGATTCCTTACAATATAAAGGATTTGTAAATCAAATCATAGATAATAAATCGATCGGTTTGAAAATCAATGAGTTGTTGGTCGTAGAATATTATTCCCGTCAAACTTGATTCTAACGAAAATAAAAAAAGCAAGGTTCATACAATTTTTACCCCCTTCTCTGAAGTAAATAGAGTACCTTGTCTCATTCACATATCAAAAATGGATCGACAATAAATAGGATTCTTTTTCTTCTTTTCAATATCAATACAATATTTCTATTTGTATTTTACGTATCACAGGCTCTAATTAGGGATAGAGAATCTCTATCAAATAAGGACTGTTAAAATAATGATATCAATTATTATTTGATTTGATACGTAACGTTGATAAATGAAAAGAAAAGGAGAGAGAGGGATTCGAACCCTCGGTAAACAAAAGTTCACATAGCAGTTCCAATGCTACGCCTTGAACCACTCAGCCATCCCTCCTACGGAATCTTATTCTTGACCAAAAACCGAATTAAGTAGCGAGCCATTCATCTTAATTGTAGTACAGGTATGACCGCCTGGTGGTTCCATAGGAAGAAAAGTTTTTTTCCAATTTCATATTTATCAACAGCAACTTCTTTCATTAGCTACCCCATGATCTATTCAAAATTCATGAATTGTCCGATTCATTTTTTGATTTCAACTGTATGGCGTGGCACATATACGTTATGCAAACAAAATAAAATTAAAATAATTAAAATAAAGGATGGTTACCTTATTTTTTTATCATGGAATGATTATTAAATTCTTTTTCCTTTTGATAACCAAATCAAAACTTATCGAGTTATCAAAATCAATACATAGGAAACTTGGTTATTAAACTTAGATGAAATAGTAATAGTATACTACTAAATTGGAATGAAATATAATCTGATTCAACTATTTCATTTCATCTTTGTCAAAAGGGAGGACAATTTGTGCTCCACGTTTTTCCAATTAGTCTGTTTTTATGTTATTTTGTACTGTACAATTCCTTTTTTTGTGGGATCGTTTTCCCCGAAGGGGAATGAAAATAATTATAGAATGAATTGATAATTATGCCTAGATCTCGAATAAATGGAAATTTTATTGATAAGACCTCCTCAATTGTAGCCAATATCTTATTACGAATAATTCCGACAACTTCAGGAGAAAAAAAGGCATTTACCTATTACGGAGATGGTGCGATTTGATTCTTTTCTTGTTTTTTTACCCCTCAGTTTTACGAGAAAAAGAACGTAGTTAGGAATATAAAAAAAAATTAGTGAAAGAAACCTACGCTTGGTGAAGGTGAAGTTTAGAGATAGAGCAATTCCTTCTGTCGTGTATCCTCGATTGATGCAGCCTTAGATGCTTCAATTATCGATTTTAGTATTGAGCGAAAGGTTACATCTATAGGTTCTTTATTGGAGGTCAATCCTACTTAATTAGTATCCATAGGTGGCATTGTGGAAAAAGCACTACACCTAGGAATCAACAACACGAAAACTTTGTTATAAATAACCCTTTTCCTTATCGGTATCGGGACTAACAAGAATGGTTGGGAAAACTAAGATCCATCTCATTCGTGCTTTGGGTACCCGTATAACCATCAAAGACCGTTGAAGTGACTAATTCCTGGAAATCGTAAGCGTTGAGTACAAAGAAATTGTTGGAGTTACCATTTCTATCTATCACTAATACGATTGATGGTAAGAAAAAACCTCTTGTGGGAAGGCTGGTTAGAAATTTCTTGTAAAAATACCAGCTCCTGTCAGTTCATAATGAGAATAGTTAAATTTTGATTATATGAATTATTACCTTTAGTACTATGCACAGAAGGGAGGAGCCGTATGAGATGAAAATCTCACGTACGGTTCTGTAACGGAGATTCTTTTACAAGAATGAACGACCGTAACGGATGTCGGCTCAATCCGAAGGAAATTATGCAGAAGCTTTACAGAATTATTATGAAGCTACGCGACCAGAAATTGATCCCTATGATAGAAGTTATATACTCTATAACATAGGTCTTATACACACAAGCAACGGAGAGCATACAAAAGCTTTGGAATATTATTTCCGGGCACTAGAACGAAATCCATTTTTACCACAAGCTTTTAATAATATGGCCGTGATCTGTCATTACGTGCGACTATCTTCACTATAGAAATAAGGAAAAAGAGATCAAATCGTCTAGTAAATACTAGAAAAAAAAAAAGGCTTTCTACATATGCATCGTCCAAAGTAACGATTTTTATCAGCTGTAGCAAGGAAAGATACTTCGCGAGAACCAAAAAAATCGGAAGAAATAGGTATGGCCTATATACTATACTCTATGGATAAAGAGTCGAATTGATAGAGAAAGCACCGTAAAGATCAATTAGTAAGCTATTATTTGGTCAATACATTTCA